ACATGCTTAGTCCCAAAAAAACTAAATTTCGTAAACAACATAGAGGGAGAATAAAAGGAATATCTTTTCGAGGAAATAATATTTGCTTTGGTAAATATGCTCTTCAAGCACTTGAACCCACTTGGATTACTTCTCGACAAATAGAAGCAGGTCGACGTGCTATAACACGAAATGTACGGCGTGGTGTAAAAATATGGTTACGCATATTTCCAGATAAACCAGTTACATTTAGAGCTCTAGAAACGCGTATGGGTTCGGGTAAAGGAGATCCTGAATATTGGGTAGCTGTTGTTAAACCTGGTAAAATACTGTATGAAATAAATGGAGTAACTGAAATTACAGCCAAAAAAGCTATTTTAATAGCAGCATCAAAATTACCTATAAAAACAAAATTAATTATGTTATAATACCATAACCAAACTCATTATTTTTTTATTTTTTTTATTGAAATATAAAAGTTAAAAATGATTCAATCTCAAACCTATTTAAATGTAGCAGATAACAGTGGGGCTCGAAAATTAATGTGTATTAGAATTATAGGATCTAGTAATCGCCAATATGCTTATATTGGCGACATTATTATTGCTGTAATAAAAGACTCAGTACCAAATACATCTATATATAAATCAGAAATTATTAGAGCTGTTATTGTACGTACTTGTAAGGAACTAAAACGTAATAATGGTATAATAATAAAATATGATGATAATGCTGCAGTTGTTATTGATAAAAAAGGAAATCCAAAAGGTAGTAGAATTTTTGGTGCAATAACTAGAGAACTTAGACAGTTAAATTTCACTAAAATAGTATCATTAGCCCCTGATGTCTTATAATTAAGATACTTAAGATACCTAATACCTAAATAATTAAATTTAAATATTAATGATATTAATTTTAATTTATTACAAATAAATAAAATTTTACTATGAATAAGGATATTATTGCTAATTTAATAACTTCCATACGAAATGCTGACATGAATAGAAAGGAAATAATTAGAATAAAATCAACTACCCTTACTGAAAGCATCATAAAAATACTTTATAAAGAGGGTTTCCTGACAAATATAAGGAAACATAGTGAGGGTAAACATAATTTTTTAGTTTTAACCCTACGACATCGAATAAAAAGTAAAAAACTATATTATAAAAATATTTTAAATTTTAAACAGATTAGTCGACCTGGTTTAAGAATATATTATAGTTATAAAAAAATTCCCGAAATTTTAGGTAATATGATAATTGGAATTATTTCTACCTCGCAAGGTATAATAACGGATAGAGAGGCTCAATCTAAAAGAATAGGTGGAGAACTTCTGTGTTGTATATGGTAATTATCTGAATAAAATTTAGGATTAACTACATGAAAATAAAATCGTCTATTCGTAAAATTTGTAAAAAATGCAAATTAATACGTAGAAAAAAACGAATTTTAGTAATTTGTTCAAACCCAAGACATAAACAACGACAAGGTTAATGTAAAAAATATTTATTTACATTTTATATATTTTACATATTATAATTATATAATTATATGTATATTCATACATTTATATGTATATTCATACATTTATCTTATGACAAAACTTATTAAAACTAAGAGTTCACGTAGAAGGTGGTATCGTAGTTTACATAAAAGTACAAATATAATAGAAAATAAAAAAGGAGCTATTCATATTCAAGCAAGTTTTAACAATACTATTATTACTCTGACAGATATATGTGGTAAAGTAATTTATTGGTCTTCCGCAGGTACTTGTGGATTAAAAAGTGCAAGAAGGAAAACACCCCTTGCTGCAAAAATTGCAACAGAAAATATTATTAGAGCAGTAAAGAATAAGGGTCTGCAACGAATTGAAGTTATGATCAAAGGTACCGGTAATGGCAGAAATGCCGCTATACAAGTTATTCGTAAAAGTGGTTTGTTTTTAAGTATTATACGAGATGTAACTCCTATTCCACATAATGGATGTAGACCTCCTAAAAAAAGACGTTTATAAGGATAATAACTAAAAACTATTTAATATACAATAAAATTAATAATATTAATGTTTTAGAGTTAGAGTATTATATATTAGTATTACATATTACAATACAATTAAAAAAATGCCTGTAGGTGTTCCAAAAGTTCCCAGTATATTTACTAGGGACGACGAAGAAAAAAATATATATGAAGAAGACGAAGAAAATTATGAAGAAGAAAAAAATATATATGAAGAAGACGAAGAAAATTATGAAGAAGAAAAAAAAAAGAAAAAAGAAGAGGTAATGTGGGTTGATCTATATACTCGAGTTCATCAAGAGAGATTAATTTTTTTAGGCCAAGAGCTTACTTATAAACTTGGCAATCAAATTATGGGCCTTATGATATACCTTAGTATAGACGATGAGCATAGAGATCAATTTATGTTTATAAATTCCCCTGGAGGATTGATAGTACCAGGAATAGGTATTTTTGATACTATGCAATATATTCAACCAGAAGTTGTAACAATATGCATGGGATTAGCTGCTTCAATGGGATCTTTTATTCTGCTTGGTGGAGAACTTACCAGACGTCTAGCATTAAACCACGCTAGGATAATGATTCACCAACCTATTTCTTCTTTTTTTGAGGCACCTGCGGTAGACTTTCTCTTAGAAGCCGGAGAATTATTGAAACTTAGAGAAATAGTTGTAGGGGTTTATTCTAGAAGAACAGGTAAGCCAAAATGGCTTATATCTGAAGATATGGAAAGAGATTATTTTATGTCAGCAGACGAGGCTAAAATATATGGAATTGTCGATGATGTAGGAATTTAATTTTAAATATTAAAAATATTATATCATCCGGTTAAGATGGATATAAACCATATATCTTTTATTATGAGTAAGTATGCCAACTATTAAACAGCTTATTAAAAATTCAAGACAGCCACTGAGAAAGATTACAAAATCTCCTGCTCTTAAGAGATGTCCTCAACGTCGAGGAAGATGTCTTAGGCTGTACGTGTGACTCGTTAAGATCATGAGTTTAAAAAAGTTTTTTAAGTATTAATGATTACAGTACTACTAAATTATAAAGTTTATAAATTATTAAATTATATAGTATTATTAAATCTATGGTTTTTTTAATAAGTATAGTATAAATATAATCACGTTTTTAATATAAATATAATGTTATTTTCTCCATTGGTAGCAAATGCTTATCCATTAAGCGGGGACGTTTATTAATAATAATAAAAAATGTAAATAATAAATGGACTAATAGGGTCAGCTATTTATACTAATTATCATAATTAAATATCGTTACTATTACACTTTATTATATCTTTATTATTATTATATTATAATTATATTAAATTATATTAAAAAAAATATTTAAATTTAAATATAGGTAGAGCTAAGAACTGTAAACTTGTACAAGTTATTAATAGTTTATTTTTTATTTTTATAGCTCCGGTGTATAGATATAACCTAACCATTTATTAGTTTAATTCTTTTAAAAAATCATAGAAACGAGGGAAACCACTTTGTTATTTTTTGACAAATACAAAAAAAGTGTTAGGAAGGTTATAATAGCAAAAGCCATTATTTATTATTATTATTATACATTGGATATAAGATGTATTATAAAAATAACTAAAAATTATATTTATTATAAAAAATTAATGATAAGAATTAAAAGAGGATATATAGCTCAAAGGCGTCGAAGAAAAATTCGTTTATTTGCATCAAGTTTTAGAGGAGCTCACTCAAGATTAACTAGAACTATTATTCAACAAAGAATAAAAGCTTTAGTTTCAACTCAGCGAGATAAATATAAAAAAAAAATAATTTTTCGTAATTTATGGATCACTAGAATAAATTCTGTAATCCGTAACTCCGGGGTATTAAATTTAAATACTTATAGTACTTTTATTAATAATATATACAAAAAGCAATTTATTATTAATCGAAAAATACTTGCACAAATAGCTATATCAAATAACTTTTGTTTTTATATTATTTTTAATGAAATAATGAAATAAAATAATAATTTTCGAAGTTTAGCTGAGACGGAAGGAGTCGAACCTCCGAATAGCGGGATCAAAACCCGTTGCCTTACCCCTTGGCGACGCCCCAAATCCCAAATCCCAATATAATATTATTATAATTTATTAATTTATAATAATAAAAATATAAATAATATAATTAAATAATTAATTTATATAAGATCTACCCGCACAAATTGCTAGTACTAATTTTTTAATAATTAATCTAATTGAAGATAATGAATTATCATTAGCTGGTATTGAAAAATCTGCAAGATGGGGGTCACAATTTGTATCTATTATACAAATTGTTTGAATTCCCAAAATAAGACATTCATGAATAGCCATAGATTCTTTTTTTTGATCAAGAAATATTACAATATCAGGTAATCGTGTCATGTATTTTATACCTTCTATATTTTTTGTAAAGTAAGATAATTTTCTTTTAATTACAGCTATCTTTCTTTTTGTAAGTAGGTGAAGTATCCCTTCCTCTTGTTCTATTTTTTTTAAGTTTATAAATTGATTTAGTCTCAATTTTGTAGTAGACCAATTTGTTAACATACCGCTTTGCCATTTTTTAGTCACATAATGGCACCGAGCTTTTATTGCGGCATTCACTACTAAATCAGTAACTTCCTTATCTTTATTGGTATATACAATTAAAATTTCTTTTCCTATACTTGCTGCGTAAAAAAGTAAATTACAAGCTTCTGATAAAAAACGAGCAGTTTTAATAAGATTTATAATGTGAATACCTTTTTTTTTTTTATAAATATAACGTTCCATTCTTGGATTCCATTTTTTAATACTATGACCAAAATGTACTCCTGCTTCTAACATTTCTTCTAATTTAATGTTCCAATATATTTTTTTTATTTCTTGCATATTTTTTTTTAGTTTGTATATGAAAGTTCCACACATAAATTAGGTCCTTAATTTAATTTATTTTTTTTTTTGGCGACATAGCCAAGTGGTAAGGCATAGGACTGCAAATCCCCTTTTCCTCAGTTCAAATCCGAGTGTCGCCTAATTATTCTATTCTATACTTTAATTAAAGTATAGAATAGAATAATTAATATAATAAAATAATCTATTGGGTCGAGCTGGATTTGAACCAGCGTGGACAAATATTGTCAACGAATTTACAGTCCGTCCCCTTTGACCACACTCGGGAATCGACCCGAACCTACCCCTAGGAGAAGTTGAATCCCCGTTGTCTCCTCGAAAAAGAGATGTCCTAACCCACTAGACGATGGGGGCAAAACTTGTTTGAATTATATGTACTTATTTTTTATTTTAGTTTGTTTTTTTATTTACCCTAATCATGAATTATTAACTGTATCTAAATCTAACTAAAATTATATTTTAATTTGTTTTTTTTTATGGATTAACGCAAAAGTGATGAAGCTCTATTAGTTTCTGCTATTTTATGAGTCTCTTCTTTTTTGCGTATAGCATTTCCACGCCCTTTTGCAGCATCCATTAATTCAGAACTTAATTTTATAGTCATATTTTTCCCTAAGCGTCTTCTAGATGCTACTAATAACCAACGAATGGCAAGTGCCATTCCTTGTCTAGGCCCTATTTTTATGGGAATTCTATGAGTGGATCTACCCTTACGTTTACATTTTTTTTTTATTGTTATCTTTGGAGTAACTCTATTTATTGCTTGACGTAATATATATAATGAATTTATTTTTTTTTGTTGTTGAATATATTTTAAAGTTTGATAAATAATTTTATAAGACAGTGATTTTTTTCCATGCTTCATCAAATGGTTAATCAACATTTTAACTAATCTCTTATTAAAAACTGAAATGGATTTTTCAGCTTTTTTTTCTCGGCATAACATTAGTGTAAAGGGGATTCAACAAAATATAGTTTTTTTAGTTTTAGGGCTAAAAAACTTTTATTTTGACTTTCTTACCCCATATTTGGAACGTCCCTGCTTCCTATCCTTTACCCCAAAAGTATCGAGGGTTCCTCTAACAATGTGATATTTAACACCGGGTAAGTCCTTAACTCGTCCCCCTCTTACTAAGACTATAGAATGTTCTTGTAAGTTATGATCAATACCAGGTATATAAGCAGTAATTTCTAACCCAGAGGTTAATCTAACTCTGGCAACTTTACGTAAGGCGGAATTTGGTTTTTTGGGGTTGATAGTGTAAAAGTTGACAGATAAACTGCCACTCTACAAAACCATACATGAGATTTTAACCTCATATGGCTCCTCGCCTAAGAATTTATTGCCTATAAAAATATAAATTTATATTTATTACATATTACATAATAATAATAATATATATAAATTATAAATATAATAATATACAAATGTATATAATAATATTGTTATTGTAATACATAATAACATAATAATATTGTAAATTGTATTAAATTATTGACGGGTTAACGTGAGCTTATCCATGCTTTTATGCACCTTATAAATTATCTTATAAATTATATAAATTATTAAGTATAAATATAAATGGCTTTCTCGCTTATTTTTTTAGTCTAATATATAATATATAATTTAACGAACTTTAATAAAATTAAAATAATAATTTAAATTATTATTTTATTAGAATTATATAATTCTATTCCATCTATTAAAAAAGGAAAAAAAAACACACATGGTAGTTCCAAAGAAACGTACTTCAATCTCTAAAAAACTTATACGTAAAAATAATTGGAAAATAAAAGGATATCGAGCAGTTTTGAAAGCTTTATCATTATCAAAAGAATTACATTTAAAATTAAAATTAAGGAGTAATAAATGAATAGCATATGGTATTTTATCCAAGAGATAATACAGCAGTTAATAGAGGACTTAAGAAAAGAAATTTTTAAGATATTATTATTCACGATAAAAAATACGGATTCAGGTCTGCTAATACAAACTTGTATAGCTGGAATCACTTTTTTTATATTATTTCATGTTTTATTCGAGAACCTATATGATAGTATAAGATCTCATATATATTATAAACTTCATAGAAAAGAGATTGAAGAGTATAGAAAAAAATTAATTCGTATGGAGGAAGAAGATAAGTATTAATAATATAATAATATTAATTAATAATATTAATATATATTATATATTAATAATAAATAATATAATTTATAATTTTTTAATTATAATAAATTTAAATAGTTAAATTTATTTGTTATTGTATATTGTTTGTTATTGTATATTGTTTGTATATTGATTGTATTTTGCAGGAATGGGATTTGAACCCATGACCTCAAGGTTATGAGCCTTGCGAGCTACCAAACTACTCTATCCTGCGATAAAATAATAAAATAAAACTAAAAAAAATATAAAAAATATATATATATTTTTTTATTTACCAACTTGATCTTGTTGCTCCTGGCAACAAACATGCGTGAAACATCTCACAAAGTTTATGTCCAGATAAATCAAAGTCTCGAAAATAAGCTCTGGGTCTTCCAGTTAAAAAACAACGGCGATGACGACGCGTAAGTGAACTATTACGTGGTAAAGATTGTAATTTTGCATGAATTTGCCACTTTTCACTCAATAATGAAACTCTATTAAGTTCTTTCTTTAACACTTTACGAATAAAATTATATTTTTTTTCTAATTTCTGTCTATTTATCTCTCTATTAATCAAACTTTTTTTTGCCATAGTGTATAATTCCTATTATCAATCATTACTAATTTAAAATTTAATATATATATAATTTAATTATTAATAATATATAAATATAATTAAAAGTATAATTAAATCTTATTATCATAAGATTCCACTACAAGCAGTTCATTTATTTTATTCAAACCAACCTCTTCACGATTTATTATATTGTTAACAAATCCTTTATATTGTAACGTATCAATAGTTAAATGTTTAGGTAAATCCTTATTACATATAGCGGAATCCATCATATAATTTTTAAGTATAGCTTTTGATTTATCTTTAACTAAAATAATATCTTTTGGTTTGCAGCGATAACTTGGTATGTTGACTATATGATCATTAACACTAATATGTCTATGATTAACTAATTGACGAGCTTGAGGTATCGTAGAAGACATACCTAATCTAAAAATAATATTATCCAGACGCATTTCAATTAATTGTAATAAAACTTCACCTGTTGATCCTTTTGCTTTTATGGCAAGACGAACATATTTTCGTAATTGTCGTTCTGTAAGACCATAATAAAAACGCAATTTTTTTTTTTCCTCTAAACGAATAGAATATTGAGATTTTATTTTTGATCGCAATTTTGTGTTTTTTTTTTTTGAATTTATGGCTCTTTGATTCTTATCTTTAGTGGTTAATCCAAATAAATATCCCAGACGGCGTATTATTTTGAAACGAGGGCCTAGATAACGTGACATAAAAACTCCTAGCTTTAATAATAAATAAAATTAAAATATTAATCAATTACAATTATAAAATAAAAACTAATACTAATATAAGCTATAAGTAACACTTATTTTTGATCATATGATTGATCTCTTATTGATCAAATATATAAAATTAAAAATATATAAAATAAAATTAAAATATCAAATAATATAATTATAATAATAAAAAAAAACTACTAATTTAGGAGTTAAATAGGTAAAATGTATTGCAATAAAATGTTAACGATTATAAACTTATTTACCCAAATAAAAAAGTTAAAAGTAAAAGTAGTATATATTATGTTTTATCTTTATTTTTAGTGGTATATTAATGTTTGGCATAATCTTTTATATATATTACTTTATATTTTTCGATATGACTTTATACTATAAGTTTTTATTTTGTATTTTGTGGAGTAATTTTAGAACATACTTGGGCTTAGTAATAAATGTACCAGGTTATGTATCTTATTTAGTGGCTACATAAAAAATGTTAATAACTTTATAAATAAAATTAAAAATATTAATAATTAATAAAATAAGATAATAAGATAAAATTAACATCATTACATGATAAGCTCCATAATATATAAGGATGATTTTAATAGTAATAATCCTAATCAATTTTTACATTTATGGATCCGGTGTGAAAATTGTTATAGATTAAATTATAAAAAAATTTTTAAGTCACAAATTAATCTTTGTGAAGAATGTGGATATTATTTGAAAATAAATAGTTCAGACCGAATTGAACTTTTACTGGATACAAATACTTGGAATCCATTGAATGATATCTCTTTTTGTTTTTATCCCTTAAATTTATTTTATAAAAAAGAAAAATATTTTTCTTATTATAAAGATCGTATTAAATTTTTTCAAAGAGAAATAGGATTAAATGAAGCTATTCAAACAGGTATAGGTAAACTAAAAGGTATTCCTGTAGCAATAGGTTTTATGGATTTTCAATTTATGGGCGGTAGTATGGGTACTACAGTGGGTGAGAAAATTACCCGTTTGATTGAGTATGCTACAAATCAATTGTTACCTCTTATTATAGTATGTGCTTCAGGGGGAGCCCGTATGCAAGAAGGAAGTTTTAGTTTGATGCAAATGGCTAAAATTTCTTCTGCTTTATATTTATATAATTATAAGTCAAAAAAAAAATTATTATATGTATCAGTTCTTACATCCCCTACTACTGGTGGAGTTATCGCAAGTTTTGGTATGTTAGGAGATATTATTATTGCGGAACCTAAGGCTTATATTGCATTTGCGGGTAAAAGAGTAATTAAACAAACATTGCAAAAAATAGTACCAGAGGGTTTACAGCAAGCGGAGAATTTATTTTACAGGGGGTTATTAGATTTAATTGTACCACGTAATCTTTTAAAGGAGGGTTTAAGTGAGTTATTTGAGTTGCATGGATTTTTTTTTTAACATATAATTTTTATATAATCTTTATTCTATTCCATCTCTTTGAAATAAAAAAATAAAAGGAAAAAATGTTAAATATACTGTTAGATTTCAATATAATGTTAGATATAAATAAGAAATTTCAAATATTTCTTATAGTTATGGTTTATTTGTTAATTTATATTTACTTTAATATA